CTATAGTTAGCTCAGCACCAATCAAGAATCCCCAAGGAATTCCAAGAATTCTTGTTAGACATTTGTTCCAACTCTCAACCCTCCTTTCTAGATTCATCGATATTGAATCAACGGAACGCACTTCTAATACCTGTTCTACTTTTGGAAGACCTTGTGTTATATCACCGGATCTCGATTTTTCATAGTGAAATGTAACTAATGTATCTCCTTCGTAAAAAGTTTCTCCATAAAGGCCACGAACAGTTGCTCCCGGGGTGGCTAAATAAGGCTTAGCTGATCGTATTACTACAGAATCAACTTGAACAAGGATAACTTGACCCGATTTGAGGGGGGGTCTTTTTTTGGCTATACAGACATTTTCACAAATAAACTGTCCAAGACTCATTATTTTAGATGTCTCTGCACAATAATTGTGGTGGAGAAAATACCAATTCAAATTCAATGGATTCAAAAGAATCTTACTGCGTGGATTTGGATTATAAATTTTCCCATTTTCCGCAATTAAATAATATTTCAATTTTAATACTTGAAAGGGCTGTTTTAAATTGTCAAGTTGCAAATAGTTAGTTACTAAGATCTGATTATGAGTTAGTAACCGATCAAATGAATAAAAATTCGCAATTGGAAGGGATGTTCCTAAAGGACCCAATGAATTCCTAATTGGAATTAGAGGATCCTCTTGAATTGATTCTTGTATGACGTTGTGATATTTTGCACCGTTGACTGGGTCCATTCGAGAACAATTGGATGATGACAAAATGCTCAACGACTGACATCCCTTATTTCTATTCAAAAATGTATGAATAGTTCCTTGATTTTGGTTAAGGGTTTGTTGAATTCTTGCCTTGGAATAGGGATTGATATTGGTCCAATCTAATCCATTATCAGCGAGCAATCCTAAACCCCAAGGATCATTCCTTTTTCCGATATACGAAATGGGGGATTTTACGAAGTCGATTCTTAGGAAATGACGAATCAAATCGTTTGTCCTTAGTTCAACAACAGAAGCGCGGGCTGCTTCACTAGAAGAACTTTTTTTGTCTTGGTTCCAATTCAAAACTAAACACGTCCGAACTAATTGAATACTTGTGTCAGAAATTCCTCGAATTGGTTTGCCATTTCCATAAAGGATATAATTGACAACTCGAAGTTGCACATTATCTCTTTCCTGCAATAGATCGGGGTGGAAAAGTGTGGCCAAAGTTATACCGTCCATTATTTCATATGTGACGACAGGTCGAACCAAGACAAAAAACTTTTTCTTGCTCGGCGTAATCCGTTGGACATAGATCCAATTTTTCACTGTTTTGGATTCCTTGTCATTTGTTTTTCTTGTTCCTGGTGGTATCAAAACGCCGCTATGTCGGGATATCTTATCTGCTCTTCCAGGGAAATATATATCTCCAGAAAAGATTTTCAGTTCAATTYTTTTTTTTTTTTTCTCCACCCTGACCAACCCGCCTACTCGGCTTCTTATATTTAAGGTGATTTGTGTATCTACCCCAATGATACTATTGTTCCGTACCATTATGGAAATGGAAGAAGATCCGGGTAAGATATGCACTTCTTCGGGAATGAAAAAAAATCGATCTACTTTCTTTTGGTGTTTTGGTCGAAATTCCCTCACTCCTCGATACTGAATCAAATCCTCTTTTTTCACGATTGAATGCATTTCTAGAGTCCCATATTTAGTACTGCCCGAACTCATTCTTCTGTACCGAGGATCGTCGAAATAAGCAATAATACTATTTCCACAGAAAATACCATTTGTGGGGATTTTCATCGAGATACCTGAACAGGGCATTAGTTCCTTCTTGCGTTCTTGAATCGATTGGAGTGGAATGATGAATTGATTTCTTCGCCTCTTTGATAATAAATTTGACAAAAAATCCGAATTCTCGGCTAGAATAGGTAGAATAGCCGGATATACGAGATTAGAATGATCAGTACATATGATTCGATTGAGGTCTGAATAATCAGCAATCCTATCTTCTTTTTGACCAGAAAAATGCGCACTAAAGATTTTTTGTCTCGCCCGATCATTAGTTTCTGAGAGGTTGGAAATAGATCTTCGCTTGACAGAAAGGGAATGCGCACTCTTTTGATCCTGATCCCTGTGGATCGAAAGGGAGACTAGACTGGAACGGCACGGCTCCCCTAATAATATCCATAAATGACTTGTTTTTGATAATAAATGAACATTCCCATATGTAAATTCAGGTGCATGATACACATCAGTACTCCAGTGCATTTCTCCATCTGAATCAGAATAAATATGTTTGCGAACCTTCTCTTTCAAATTCAAAGTAGATGTTCCTGCGCGAATCTCCGCAATCACTTGTTCGGATTCTACATATTGATCGTTTTGAACTAAAAGAAAACTTTTGGGGGGAATATTCACATTATGTAGAATATCTTCACTCTCAATAGTTACATACAAATCTATAGAACATAGAAAAGCGGGATGCCCATGACGTGTACGTGTCGGATGAACCAAATC